GTACTCCCATTAATGTGGAATAGGCGGAACTGAATTAGTCAATTCAAGTCAGCGTTGTCAATTTATCCAGAACTTCTCTCTTTTCCTCGGTGAAACAAGAATCCGTTTTGCTCAAACCAAAGCACTTAGTTTAGCCTTTGTTTCCTCTGTGCCCTGTCTTCTTTAAAGATTCATCCAATGGAATCCCGACTCCCTTTCTTTTTGATTTCCATTCTATTTCTAATTAGAAATTAGAACCTAATTAAGATAGGATGCCTAATGTATGCAGCCTAATGAGGAGTAATACTATAAAAATAAAGAACTCTATTTCAGAACTATGAGACAGAATATTCTGTTTTCTTATTTACTCTTTCTTTATTTTTGGATTTTATTTAAAGTAGATCGATTTAGATAATGTATATATAAGCAAAGTAATATACTTCAAACAAAGTAGGAATTCGCAAGATGGAGAAAATCATTGCAGTTATTATAGGGAAGTCTAGGGACTTAGAGCATATCCTATTTGAAGGAGGATGGAATTCAAATCAGGTAAGGGATCCTTCCTTCTATTGATTTGATAGAAATTCGTTTTTCTTTTCCTGTCTCTAAGATTTTCGATGAATGAGCCTGTGGTAATGCTTTTATCTCTATTCTATGGCGCAAGCGACCGTCCAGTCTATAAACAAGTACTAATGAGGAAATGAAAACTATACTAAAGGAAACATAGGATCTCTATCCTAAAATCTAAAAAAAGGACATATTAGGGCTATACGGATTCGAACCGTAGACCTTCTCGGTAAAACAGATCAAACGGATTATTATCGAAATGATTCGAACTGTTTCAAAGACCCAACATGCATTTTTTTGCATTGGGCTCTTTCATCAACTGATGTAAAGATCAGTTAGTCCACCATAGTTTTTCTTTACGGAAAGATAATGAGATGGCTCCCTGTGCTCTGATTGATTATTTGTATTATGATCTATCTAGGAGCAATACCAAAGTGTTTCAAAGGAGGATTACCTTGACTTAGGTCTGCCTCCGGCCTAAATTAAATCAACCTAAGTGAAATGGAGTCTCTATCGTTCCGCTGCAAGAGTTGACTATGAGACTTCATACACCCTAAAGTTCATAGAACGAAAAGAAGTTTTTTGGAGGCCCTTATCCTCATTACGCCTAGCATTTAGTGGGCTGGATATTTACCTTATCAACTAGCAAATCAATAAGGGTTCTATTTGATTAGGCACCTGAATTGGCACCTGAATCGGACTGAACCGACTGTTTGTCAGGCTACTGTTCTCCTATTCTCTCGAATCCATGAAGTAAGACATTGATTTTGCAATAAGATCAATTATGTTCATTGCATAATAAGCTCCCTTGAAAAGCATTGGCGCACGTGTAAGCGAGTTGCTCTACCGAACTGAGCTATAGCCCTTGTCAGAGATATCTTAACATATAGATAATTTCTTGTCAAGATGAATATTCTCTAATGCCAGAGGATATCTCTTTGATCTGTTTACTATATAACATACCAATAACGGAGCAGTATTGCTTATAAAAAGGATTCGATCTATAATCGATCGAAGTAATGGGTCTTCCTTTGTGGTGATAAATTGCCTACTTAACTCAGTGGTTAGAGTATTGCTTTCATACGGCGGGAGTCATTGGTTCAAATCCAATAGTAGGTAGGTAGGTAGAAAAATTACTAGATAGCATTGGACTTACTTCGCTTCGCTATCTAATAACTTTTTCTACCCCTCTTCCCTTTTTCTTTGTATCAACTAAACCATTGGATTGTATTCAATTGGATGGGGGAATCCAATTGATAGCCTCGACTCGTATCCTAGCTCGTCTGAGAGCTAGCTTCGCTTCAACCAACTCTTTCGTACCCTCAGCTCTACTCAAGTTAGCTTCGGCTATTTCAAGTGCCTGTTGAGCTTCTTCCGGATCAATGTCACTACCCAGTTCCGCATCATTTCCTAAAATGATGATCTCATTATTAACTATTCTCGCAAAACCGCTCCACAGAACCGCCGTTAACCATTGGTCGTTGAGGAGGCGTATTCTCAAAGGACCCATATCTACAGCTGTGTTAATGGGGGCGTGGTTTGGTAATACGCCAATTTGGCCACTATTAGTAGATAAAATGATTTCTTTCACTTCACAATCCCAAATAATTCGCTTAGGAGTTAGTACATAAAGATTTAATTTCATTTCTTCAATTTGTTCTCCTCTTCTAAGTTTATAGCTTTCGTGCTAGCTTCATCGATGTTACCCACCAAATAAAAAGCTTGTTCGGGTAGGCCGTCTAATTCTCCGGAAAGGATTAGTTGAAATCCCCTAATTGTTTCTGCAAGACCAACATACTTTCCTGCAGAACCGGTAAAAACTTCTGCCACAAAGAACGGTTGTGATAAGAAACGTTCAATTTTTCGTGCTCTTGCTACAGTTAAACGATCCTCCTCTGATAATTCATCCAACCCAAGAATTGCGATAATGTCCTGAAGTTCTTTGTAACGTTGTAAAGTTTCCTTAACTCTTTGCGCAGTTTCATAATGTTCGTTGCCAACGATCCGAGGCTGTAACATAGTTGAGGTTGAATCTAAAGGATCTACTGCTGGATAAATACCCTTGGAAGCTAATCCTCTGGAAAGTACGGTAGTAGCATCCAAATGTGCAAATGTTGTGGCAGGAGCAGGGTCGGTCAAATCGTCCGCAGGTACATAAACTGCTTGGATCGAAGTTATGGATCCCTTTTTTGTAGAAGCAATTCTTTCTTGCAAAGAACCCATTTCTGTACTAAGAGTAGGTTGATAACCCACTGCGGAGGGCATTCTCCCTAATAAGGCGGATACCTCCGATCCTGCTTGAACAAAACGAAAGATATTATCGATGAATAGAAGCACGTCTTGCTTATTAACATCTCGGAAATATTCTGCCATAGTTAGGGCAGTTAAACCAACTCTCATACGAGCTCCCGGCGGTTCATTCATTTGACCATAGACTAGAGCTACCTTTGATTCCTCAAAATTTTTTTCATTAATTACTCCGGATTCCTTCATTTCCATATAAAGATCATTTCCTTCACGAGTCCGTTCCCCTACTCCGCCAAATACGGATACGCCTCCATGAGCTTTAGCAATGTTGTTGATTAATTCCATGATGAGTACTGTTTTACCTACTCCAGCCCCCCCAAATAATCCTATTTTTCCTCCACGTCGATAAGGAGCTAAAAGATCGACCACCTTAATACCTGTTTCAAAGATGGATAATTTCGTATCTAGCTCGATAAAGGCAGGCGCAGATCTATGAATAGGGAATGTTGCATTAATATCTACAGGACCCAAATTGTCAATAGGTTCCCCAAGAACGTTGAAAATTCGTCCGAGAGTAGCTCCACCGACTGGAACACTGAGAGGAGCTCCCGTGTCAATCACTTCCAATCCTCTCATCAACCCGTCTGTAGCACTCATAGCTACAGCTCTAACTCGATTATTTCCTAATAATTGTTGTACCTCACAAGTCACATTAATTTCCTTACCGGCAGTGTCTCTACTCTTGACTACCAAAGCGTTATAAATATAAGGTAACTTGCCCGGGGGAAAAGTGATATCCAGCACGGGTCCAATAATTTGATCGATACGCCCTGTGCTTTTTTCTTCAATTGTGGAAACCCCGGGACGAGAAGTAGTAGGATTGGTTCTCATAATTATCACATAATTTTCAAAAAAAAAAGGAATTTGTCGAATTTTTTCTTGTTGAATAATGCCAAATCAAATCCAAAAAAATAGCCAAAAATCCAAAAGTCAAAAGGAAATGAATTAGTTAATTCAATAAGAGAGAAAGGGGGACGAGGACTTGATTTCGTTGCCCAAGCGAATCCCATTCAATCGTTTACTCATGGAATGAGTCCGTTGGAAAGTTCAATCAATCTTTTTTTTCATATACATTTCGCCTTTTGTGGAGGATCTGTCCCTACTCTACTTTCCTATCTAGGACTTCGATATACAAAATATATACTACTGTGAAGCATAGATTGCTGTCAACAGAGAATTTTCTTAGTATTTAGGTATTTACATTCAAAATAAGAAAGGGGCCTATTAAGAACTTGTAAAATAAGGATTAGGGATTGATTTGGGTTGCGCTATATCTATCAAAGAGTATACAATAATGATGGATTTGGTGAATCAAATCCATGGTTTAATAACGAACCATGTTAACTTACCATAACAACAACTCAATTCCTATCGAATTCCTATAGTAGAATTCCTATAGGATAGAACATACACAGGGTGTACGCATTATATATGAATGAAACATATTCATTAACTTAAGCATGCCCTCCATTTTCTTTAATGAGTTGATATTAATTGAATACCCTTTTTGTTTTAAAAGATTTTTGCAAAGGTTTCATTTACGCCTAATCCATATCGAGTAGACCCTGTCGTTGTGAGAATTCTTAATTCATGAGTTGTAGGGAGGGACTTATGTCACCACAAACAGAAACTAAAGCAAGTGTTGGATTTAAAGCTGGTGTTAAGGATTATAAATTGACTTATTACACCCCGGAGTATGAAACCAAGGATACTGATATCTTGGCAGCATTCCGAGTAACTCCTCAGCCCGGGGTTCCGCCCGAAGAAGCAGGGGCTGCAGTAGCTGCCGAATCTTCTACTGGTACATGGACAACTGTTTGGACTGATGGACTTACCAGTCTTGATCGTTACAAAGGGCGATGCTATCACATTGAGCCCGTTGTTGGGGAGGAAAATCAATATATCGCTTATGTAGCTTATCCATTAGACCTATTTGAAGAGGGTTCTGTTACTAACATGTTTACTTCCATTGTGGGTAACGTATTTGGTTTCAAAGCCCTACGCGCTCTACGTCTGGAGGATCTGCGAATTCCCACTACTTATTCAAAAACTTTCCAAGGTCCGCCTCATGGTATCCAAGTTGAAAGGGATAAGTTGAACAAGTACGGCCGTCCTTTTTTGGGATGTACTATTAAACCAAAATTGGGATTATCCGCAAAAAATTACGGTAGAGCGTGTTATGAGTGTCTACGCGGTGGACTTGATTTTACCAAAGATGATGAAAACGTAAACTCACAACCATTTATGCGCTGGAGGGACCGTTTTGTCTTTTGTGCCGAAGCAATTTATAAATCACAGGCCGAAACCGGTGAAATCAAGGGGCATTACTTGAATGCGACTGCAGGTACAGTCGAAGAAATGATGAAGAGAGCTATATTTGCGAGGGAATTAGGGGTTCCTATTGTAATGCATGACTACTTAACTGGGGGATTCACCGCAAATACTACTTTGGCTCATTATTGCCGCGACAATGGCCTACTTCTTCACATTCACCGGGCAATGCATGCAGTTATTGATAGACAGAAAAATCATGGTATGCATTTTCGTGTATTAGCTAAAGCATTGCGTATGTCTGGGGGAGATCATGTCCACGCCGGTACAGTAGTAGGTAAGTTAGAAGGGGAACGCGAAATGACTTTAGGTTTTGTTGATTTATTGCGCGATGATTTTATTGAAAAAGATCGTGCTCGCGGTGTCTTTTTCACTCAGGACTGGGTATCTATGCCAGGTGTTATACCGGTGGCTTCAGGGGGTATTCATGTTTGGCATATGCCAGCTCTGACCGAAATCTTTGGAGATGATTCCGTATTACAATTTGGCGGAGGAACTTTAGGACATCCTTGGGGAAATGCACCTGGTGCAGTAGCTAATCGGGTGGCTTTAGAAGCTTGTGTACAAGCTCGTAACGAAGGGCGCGATCTTGCTCGTGAAGGTAATGAAATTATCCGAGCAGCTAGCAAATGGAGTCCTGAACTAGCCGCAGCTTGTGAAATATGGAAGGCGATCAAATTCGAGTTCGAGCCGGTAGATAAACTAGATAAGTAGATAAAACTAGATATAAAGAAGGTCTAAATAAAAAAGAAGCGAAATAGAAAGAGAAAAAAGCAGTTACGAAATGCAGTAATTCTTCTTTATTCTTCTAATTGATTGCAATTAAACTCGGCTCAATCTTTTTTTTAAGATTGAGCCGAATAAAAATAGATCTTGATACGATCATGAGACTTGACAAATCGAGATTCCTCTATTCTATATATTTAGAATATATAAAGGTATAATACAATAAATAAATACAAATATAGTATTATCATATGATAATGGAATCAAATACGCAGTATTTACAGAAAAAATCTTTATTTATTGGGAAAGAATCAATGAAAAAAGATTAGGAATCGCAATGCTACTATACGCGTCCGGAGGAGTATTCGGAATAATATTCTTCTATAATCCATTCTTGTGTCTTGCGCGGGGTCTTACTAACAGGACTTCGCTGCACGGGACGGGTTTTCGTCGAAAAGCTAACTCCACCCGGCATTTTCATACCCTTTGGGTGGTATATCGCCTTAAAAAGTCTAAGGGGGTAGTATGAGATCTGTAGTAGGTAAGAGAATTTGCCCTTTGATTTTGATTGAGTATGCTATTTTTCCGCCTTTACCGCGCATTATTGTATGAGCTTCTAGAGGATAGAGGAGCACGTATGCAGGAAGGAAATTACAGCTTAATAAAAAAGTCTAAAAAAGCTTCAACTTTACGGCACTATCAATCAACTAAAAAGCCCTATGTATGAATCCTTACAACCGGTGGGATAGGATAAGAGCGAGTTTCGGTATACTGGGGTTGGGGGATATCCTTATTTCAAAACCTGACGCGCATCTTGCGTTTGTGGGGGTCCGAGAGTGGTTGAAGAAGTATTGCATGTGGAAGTAGGTAGACGAAACTGATTTAGGATTCGAAATGGGCGCATTCGACTAAAAGTCGTACTGAGACCTTTTCAAATTTTAAAGGGTATTCTGAAAGAGGTATTTCATTTTCACAATCGCTTTCTTTTGAATCCAATTTCAAGTTCGATTAGAAGGATAGAAAGGTCATGAGGACGGGAAAAGAAAAATCAAATCTTTTTAATCTCCTTTTTTGCAATTTTCTTATTATCCATTCCATTCATTTTTTTTTATAGAATACTTTAGTATTCTATAGTATTCTATAAAAAATCTTTATTTTGCAAACTAAAAAAATACAATAGTCAATATTCCTTATAATAGATATACTTAATTATATTATAAGAATCTTAAGATATTTTTCGAATAGATAGAAATAGTAAATTTGAATTGAGACACCTATTCTATGACGGATTTTAACTTACCTTCTATTTTCGTGCCTTTAGTAGGCTTAGTATTTCCGGCAATTGCAATGGCTTCTTTATTTCTTTATGTGCAGAAAAATAAGATTGTCTAGAACCAATGGGGCCGAATTTTCTCAATGTATTTCCACGCAGGATCATAATACAGATATTTTTTAGTGTAAGTAATATAATATGGTAGGGTATGTGGCTCTTTCTACACACAAATGAAAAACGGCTATGGATGCGGATATAGGCTACGAGCATAAATGCATGCATATGCGGAGCCGGGTATAGCGAGTTTTATTTTAAGTGGATCAACAGATATTTTTTGAATAGAAAGTCAATGTATCTAACCAATTATTTCACAGGAGTACTAGTTACTGAAGGCGATTTCAGAATCAAAAAAAGTAAAGTCAAAATTATTTAGCTTATTCTCTCAATTTCAATCGACCGCTGCTGGATTTAGTATATCTAATATGAATTGGCGATCAGAACACATATGGATAGAACTTCTAAAAGGTTCTCGAAAAAGAGGTAATTTTTTCTGGGCCTGTATTCTTTTTCTAGGTTCACTAGGATTTTTATCGGTTGGGGCTTCCAGTTATCTTGGTAAGAATATGATATCTGTACTTCCATCTCAACAAATTCTTTTTTTTCCACAGGGGGTCGTGATGTCTTTCTACGGAATCGCGGGCCTATTCATTAGCTCCTACTTGTGGTGCACTATTTTGTGGAATGTAGGCAGTGGTTATGACCGATTCGATAGAAAAGAGGGAATAGTGTGCATTTTTCGTTGGGGATTCCCTGGAATAAAACGTCGCGTCTTCCTTCGATTCCTTATGCGGGATATCCAATCAATTAGAATTCAGGTTAAAGAGGGTCTTTATCCTCGTCGTATCCTTTATATGGAAATCCGGGGCCAGGGGGTCATTCCCTTGACTCGTACTGATGAGAAGTTTTTTACTCCACGAGAAATTGAACAAAAAGCTGCCGAATTGGCCTATTTCTTGCGCGTACCAATTGAAGTATTTTGAATACCGATTTAATTTTTTTGAAATGAATTGAATGAATTGGATTCGTTATTGTAAGGGGATTTTTGAGTATTTATCTAAAGAAAGGAACAAACGAGGATAAGAGAAAATTGCTTCTAATTTGTTTTGTCCAAGTGAGATATATGGTATAATATTCTTCCATTTTCATCCGAAAGGGCTTTTTTTTTTATTCTATTTCTCTATTCCACTCCATCTAGATCTAAGAAAGAACCCAATGCAATGAAATTCCACTAGTATACAAAAAAGAGGAATAGATACAAGGTCTCAAACCTTGTTATAGAATTTTTGCTTCAAATAAAAAGAAATATCATATAGAGTCAGCGAATGAAATAGAGTCAGCGAATGAAGCAGATTCATTAACAACTCAATTTACAGATCAAAAATGAAAAAAAAGAAAGCATTGCCTTCTTTCCTATATCTTGTATTTATCGTACTTTTGCCCTGGGGAGTCTCTTTCTCTTTTAACAAATGTCTGGAACTTTGGATTAAGAATTGGTGGAATACCAGGCAATCTGAAACTCTCTTAACTGATATTCAAGAGAAAAAGGTTCTAGAAAGATTCATAGAATTAGAAGAACTTTTTCTCTTGGACGAAATGATAAAAGAGAAACCGAAGACACATGTACAAAAACCTCCTATAGGAATACACAAGGAAATAATACAATTGGTCAAAATAGATAATGAGGATCATCTCCATATCATTTTGCATTTCTCGACAAATATAATCTGTTTGGCTATTCTAAGTGGTTCTTTTTTTCTGGGTAAAGAGGAACTTGTCATTTTGAATTCTTGGGTTCAGGAATTCTTCTATAACTTAAATGACTCAATAAAAGCTTTTTTGATTCTTTTAGTTACTGATTTTTTTGTTGGATTTCACTCCACCCGCGGTTGGGAACTACTAATTCGTTGGGTCTACAACGATCTTGGATGGGCTCCTAATGAGCTAATTTTCACTATTTTTGTTTGTAGTTTTCCAGTGATTCTAGATACATGTTTTAAATTTTGGATCTTTTTTTCTTTAAACCGTCTATCTCCTTCGCTTGTAGTCATTTATCATTCAATTAGTGAAGCATAAACTCATTTGATTTCCTGATATTAATCAAATTAGCATCTTTCTTCCTTTAGAAAGAAAGCCCTTTTCCATTTTAGCAAAATTCTTTCTATTTCTACCTGCTCAAGGTATTCATCATTCCAGTACAACTGTTGCAGTAGAATGACAACAGACTCGTGTATAGGGAACTAGATTAGCTTAGCTACCTATCTAATTTATTGTAGAAATTCTGGGATCTGCGATTGGATATGGAAAATAGAAATACTTTTTCTTGGGTAAAGGAACAGATGATTCGATCGATTTCTGTATCGATCATGATATACGTAATAACTCGGACATCTATTTCAAATGCATATCCCATTTTTGCGCAGCAGGGTTATGAAAACCCACGAGAAGCAACCGGACGAATTGTATGTGCCAATTGCCATTTAGCTAATAAGCCCGTGGATATTGAAGTTCCCCAAGCTGTGCTTCCCGATACTGTATTTGAAGCAGTTCTTCGAATTCCTTATGATATGCAACTGAAACAAGTTCTTGGTAATGGGAAAAAGGGAGGGTTAAATGTGGGTGCTGTTCTTATTTTGCCCGAGGGATTCGAATTAGCGCCGCCTGACCGTATTTCTCCTGAGTTGAAAGAAAAGATAGGAAATCTTTCTTTTCAGAGTTATCGTCCCGATAAAAAAAATATTCTTGTGATAGGCCCTGTTC